ATAGTAAGAAATGTCAACAAGGAAATCTTTTGTATAGACATTCGAACCACTGTTGGTCATATTTCTTTTTATCGAGAGATAGAAGAAGCCGTACAAGGGTTTTGCCGGGCTTGCTCATATAGTACCTAAGCTAAAAAATTCTATGATACCCGCGATAATTCGATTCGGGTCTCCCCGTCTCAACTAGTATTCTAATTCGTGAATTTCTCCGCTAATCAAGATCGAGGAAAGGCAGTCTTCGAATCACTGACTCAAATCCATTGTCGAATCCTACTCAACTGAATAGCGAGGTACTTATGGCAGAACGGGCCGATCTAGTCTTTCACAATAAAGCGATAGATGGAACTGCCATGAAACGACTTATTCGCAGATTAATAGATCACTTTGGAATGGCATATACATCACATGTCCTGGATCAAGTAAAGACTCTGGGTTTCCAGCAAGCCACTACTACATCCATTTCATTAGGAATTGATGATCTTTTAACAATACCTTCCAAGGGGTGGCTAGTACAAGATGCGGAACAACAAAGTTTAATTTTGGAAAAACACCATCATTATGGGAATGTACACGCGGTAGAAAAATTACGTCAATCCATTGAGATCTGGTATGCTACAAGTGAATATTTACGACAACAAATGAATCCTAATTTTAGGATGACTGATCCTTCTAACCCAGTCCATATAATGTCTTTTTCGGGAGCTAGAGGAAATGCATCTCAGGTCCATCAATTAGTAGGTATGAGAGGATTAATGTCGGATCCTCAAGGACAAATGATTGATTTACCCATTCAAAGCAATTTACGCGAAGGACTCTCTTTAACGGAATATATTATTTCCTGCTACGGAGCTCGCAAAGGAGTTGTGGATACTGCTGTACGAACATCAGATGCTGGATACCTCACGCGCAGACTTGTTGAAGTAGTTCAACACATTGTTGTACGTAGAACAGATTGTGGCACCATCCGAGGTATTTCTGTGAGTCTTCAAAATGGGATGATAACAGAAAGAATTTTTATCCAAACATTAATTGGTCGTGTATTAGCGGACAATATATATATGGGTTCACGATGCGTTGCCATTCGAAATCAAGATATTGGGATTGGACTTGTTAATCGATTCATAACCTTTAGAGCAAAATCAATATCTATTAGAACTCCCTTTACTTGCAGGAGTACATCTTGGATCTGTCGATTATGTTATGGCCGTAGTCCCACTCATGGCGACCTGGTCGAATTGGGAGAAGCAGTAGGTATTGTTGCGGGTCAATCTATTGGGGAACCCGGGACTCAACTAACATTAAGAACTTTTCATACCGGTGGAGTATTTACAGGCGGTACGGCGGAACATGTACGAGCTCCTGATAATGGAAAAATCAAATTCAATGAACATTTGGTTCATCCCACACGTACACGTCATGGCTATCCAGCTTTTCTATGTTATATAGACCTATATGTAACTATTGAGGGTCAAGATATTCTACATAATGTGAATATTCCCCCAAAAAGTTTGATTTTAGTTAAAAATGATCAATATGTAGAATCAGAACAAGTCATTGCCGAGATTCGCGCCGAAGCATCCATCTTGAATTTTAAAGAGAGGGTCCGAAAACATATTTATTCTGACTCAGAGGGAGAAATGCACTGGAGTACCGCTGTGTACCATGCACCCGAATATACATATGGTAATGTTCATCTCTTACCAAAAACAAGCCATTTGTGGATATTATCAGGAGTTCCGCACAGATCCAGTATAGTCCCTTTTTCGCTCCACAAGGATCAAGACCAAATAAATATTCATTCTCTTTCTGTCGAACGAAAATATATTTCTAACCTTTCAGTGACTGATGATCAAGCGAGACATAAATTGTTTAGGTCGGATCCTTCTGGTAAAAAGGAGGGGGGGGTTCTTGATTATTCAGTACCTGATCGAATCATATGTAAGGGTCATTGTAATTTTATATACCCCGCTATTCTTGACGAGAATTCTGATTTATTGGCAAAGAGACGAAGAAATAGATTCATCATTCCATTACAATCGAATCAAGAACAAGAAAAAGAACTAATACCCCGTTCAGGTATCTCGATTGAAATACCCATAAATGGTCTTTTCCGTATAAATAGTATTCTTGCTTATTTCGACGATCCTCGATATAGAAGAAAGAGTTCGGGAATTACTAAATATGGGACTATAGAGGCGGATTCTATCGTCAAAAAAGAGGATTTGATTGAGTATCGAAGAACAAAAGAATTTCGGCCAAAATACAAAATGAAAATAGATCGATTTTTTTTCATTCCCGAGGAAGTGCATATCTTACCCGGAGCTTCTTCCATAATGGTACGGAACAATAGTATCATTGGAGTAGATACGCGAATTACTTTCAATATAAGAAGCCGAGTAAGCGGATTGGTCCGAGTGGAGAAAAAAAAAAAAAAGATTGAACTCAAAATATTTTCGGGGGATATCTATTTTCCTGGAGAGACAGAAAAGATATCCTGGCA